GAATACGCCTTAAGGACCAATGGTTAACGATTGCTCTGATGAGCGGTTTTGCTAGAATAGGCAATAATGAGATCACTGTTTTAGTAAATGATGCGGAAAAGGGTAGTGATATTGATTCACAAGAAGCTCAGCAAACTCTTGAAATAGCAGAAGCTAATTTGAAAAAGGCTGAAGGAAAGAGACAAATAATTGAGGCAAATCTAGCTCTTCGACGAGCTAGGACAAGAGTCGAGGCTGTCAATGCAATTTCATAACTAGTTGGTGCGTTCAAATAATCAAAAGAGGTTCTGTTTCTAAACCCTATTTTGATTGGATTCACTCGACATAATCCAATCAAGCAGAATCCAATTTAGATACAACGCAATTCAAAAATGAAATAAATAAAAAATATATAAAAATAAGGGTGGGACAAAAAACTTATTAGATACCGTTGACTCCGGTATCTAATAAGTTCTACCTACTATTGGATTTGAACCAATGACTCCCGCCGTATGAAAGCGATACTCTAACCACTGAGTTAAGTAGGTCACTTATTATCCTAAAGAGAACCAAATGGAACCCATCCTATCGATGGATTATAAATATCATATTCCTTATAAGCAACAATAATCGAACCAATACCACTCAAAAATTTCGGATGTTGGATCATAGAATATTGATCTTGACAACAAATTATATACATGATAAAATATGCATCACAAGCACTAAGGGCTATAGCTCAGTTGGTAGAGCACCTCGTTTACACGCGCGCCAATGTTTTTCAGGGGAATCCACCATACAATCCAAAAAATGGATCTTATTGAGAAATCGATGTCTTACTCCATAATAACTTTAAGAGAAAAGAGAACAATAGCCTGACGAGAGGTTCGGTCCTATTTGAGTGCCCTTTGTAGGTACCAAACAGGCTCCGCCTTGAGATATTGATAAGGTGAATAGCAGTATATTCAATGCTAGGCATAATGAGTATAAGGCCCTCAAAAAATCTCTTTTCGTCCTATGAACTTGAAGGTGTATGAAGTTTCATATTGGATTTTTTAAGCCGAACGATAGAGACTTCATTTAACTTAAAATTCTAGGCCAAAGGCAGACCTACGTCAAAATAACTTCACCTTTGAAACACTTTGGTAGTGCTCTGAATTAGAATCCCAAATAATGAATCAGAGCACATGGAGCCATCTCCTTATCTTATTTTTCTGTCAAGAAAAAATATGGCAGATTGGCTGATATTTCTATCAGTTAATGAAAGAGCCCAATGCAAAAAAAAATGCATGTTGGGTCTTTGAAACAGTTCAGATCATTTTGATAATAATAAGTTTGATCTGTTTTACCGAGAAGGTCTACGGTTCGAGTCCGTATAGCCCTAGAGCCCTATAAAAAAAATGAATAAAATTCCAAATTTTCATTTGAAATAAAAAATTGTATAATTTTGATTTCTTCATTCTTGTTTGTTGCTTATAACTGACCGGTTGGTTCATCGAAACAAAATTTGTCCTAGAAACTCACTCACGGGAATCATTTAAAGCAGAACAGAAAACCGAAAAAACATATCATATTTCAAGGAATCGAATCGATCTTTTTCCAAACAAACCAACCCTTCGTCATTAATTGTCGAAGGGAAATTCCATATGCATTTTTCTGCCCACAATCAAGGGGTTAAGCTAGCGATACTCCTTTTCTTTGGTATACCTTACCAAGACCCGGCGAAGCACACCAAAACAAGGGGGGGTGGTCTTCTTTTTCTGTATTCAATCAAGAGAAAACCCCACCCCATCCAGATCTGATAAACGGAATATACCAACACTAAGATATTCGAAATCCCCAGATACCTACCCATTCTCTTACATTTGAATACTTGTTCTATTCTAAATTACTAAGAAAAAACTTTCGACTCTATTCCTAAAAAATCCAAATTCCGAACTCGCATTTTTATAAAGAAAATTCAAATAATCAAAAGAATATCAAAAGAATAATAAATTCAAAAAATTTAAACACAAAATAAGAATTCTATTTGCTTTCTTTAGGCTTTAGGAAGAATCCTAGGCAAAAACAAGAAAATTTGTCTAAGTATAACATCTAGAGTTATACTAACTAAAGCAATTAAAGAAAATTGAACTAAAAAAATTAAGTAGACTGGAAATAGGATCCCGATCAAGTCAGTCGATAAATCTTGAAATGAGATATGCCCTGCAATAATCAAAGGAAACTAGATGGTTTGGTCAAAATAAATTGTTGTTTTGACTAACTAGTTATCAATGACTTTAGAACTTCAATTCGAATCAACCAATCCGATATACTTTCCACGTTCATAGGAGTGCGTCTATGTTTTTGCTTTACGAATATGATATTTTTTGGGCATTTCTAATAATATCAAGTTTTATTCCTATTTTGGCATTTTTCATTTCTGGGATTTTAGCCCCGATTAGGAAAGGGCCGGAGAAACTTTCTAGTTATGAATCGGGTATAGAACCAATGGGCAACGCTTGGTTACAATTTAGAATTC